AAATTTAATATTATAATATTTAAATTAGTACTTTTTGAGTTTATAGGGCTACTACTTGAGGTTTTCCTGTTTTCCGGGGGGTTTGCAGGAGTGTTAGGCATCTCAGGAGTTTAGGGGGGTAGGGGGGTTTAAGGAGAAAAGAACCCCGGGGGTATCTTAGAGATCTTTCGAGTAAAATCAGTCACTTATGCTCTTGAAATCAGTTATGCAATTATTATATGAATATCTTTCCACCACGCATGACATTTACGCGGGCAGAGTGCGTGTTCCACCTTTATAAGTTAGATCGCTTACACTGTGAAATGTCTATTGAAAAGGAAAAAAAAAAAGAAGAACCCCCTACCCCCTGGAGTGAACGCTCGGCTTGCTGGGTAACGAGTCGTATGATTACCACCATTAACTTATGCAAGCGTCGATGAAAGTGGAGGGAATAATATCAAGATATGGCCCTGAAGTAGGAACCAAATGCCAGGAATAATTCATATTGTGAAACCCCCACAGTTAATTGTCCCTCACCTTCAATAACCGTGGGCATTAAGAAATCAACTGATGGTAGGTTCTTACTGTGCACCCTATTTGAGGTCAATGTGATGTCAGGGGGTGGTATGAATTTCCCCTAAAAAATGCCGTGTTGAATTATTAACTGTATCAAAACTGTTTAAAAACACAAATATAATATTATAAATTAATGATTTTTGATTATAGAGTCCAATTTAGCTTTCATGATATTCGATGGTTTTCTAATATATCTGTTTGTTAATCACGTTATGGGTTTAGTAGTCATGTCCCTGGTTGTGGAAATATCTTTGTTAATGTACTAATATTTCATTAATTATAGGTTAATATAAATTAATGGTGATTATACATATATGTCAAAGAGTAGTTTAGTTTAGAATTCTAGCTTTGGGAGCCAGTGGTGAGAGTTAAAATCTCTTCTCTTTGAGTACTAAGGGGGAATTTAACCTCCGACATCCGGCTTACAAGACCGACGTTCTAAACCCTGAACTATTAGTACAGCGCCACGCTAAGATTTTATTTTCTGCTCATCCTGCTAGTGGCATAAAAATAAGGAAGAGGGAGAAGTATAGCAAGGATGCAATCTGTCCGATTACAATGAAAGGGTGTTCTACAGGCATACCTCCAATTCAAGTAAGAATTATTACGTCCGCAATGAGGGTTCAGAAGAGGAATTGGGTTACAGGTCGGAAGGTTAGTGCTCGTTGTTTAGAGGTGTGTAAGATAGGAACGAGTATGAGTACTAGGATAGAGGCTAAGAGGGCCAAGACACCTCCAAGTTTATTTGGAATTGATCGGAGAATGGCGTATGCGAATAAGAAATATCACTCGGGCTTGATGTGTGGAGGGGTAACAAGGGGGTTTGCTGGGGTAAAGTTGTCTGGGTCTCCTAGTAAGTTTGGTGTAAAAAGGGCTAGTGATGTGAGTGCGATGAGCAGGGCTGCAAATCCTAGGAGATCTTTGTATGAGAAGTAGGGATGGAAAGAAATTTTATCCGCATCTGAGTTAAGGCCTAAGGGGTTATTAGAGCCTGTTTCGTGCAGGAAAATGAGGTGAAGGAAGGTGGCGGCCGCAATTACGAAGGGAAATAGGAAGTGGAAGGCGAAGAATCGGGTAAGGGTGGCGTTATCTACTGAGAACCCCCCTCAGATTCATTGAACGAGAGTGTTACCAACGTAGGGGATTGCAGATAAAAGGTTAGTAATGACTGTTGCACCCCAGAATGACATTTGTCCTCAGGGGAGGACGTAGCCTACGAAGGCTGTTATCATAACTAGGAGGAGGAGTACGACACCAATGTTTCAGGTCTCTTTGTAGAGGTATGAGCCGTAATAGAGCCCTCGGCCAATATGTGCGTAAATGCAGATGAAGAAGAAGGAAGCCCCGTTGGCATGTATGTTGCGGATAAGTCAGCCATAATTTACATCTCGGCAAATGTGGGCAACAGATGAGAAGGCTGTAGCGATGTCAGAGGTGTAGTGTATGGCTAGGAATAGACCTGTCAGGATTTGTGAGATTAAACATAGTCCGAGAAGTGAGCCGAAATTTCATCAGACTGAGATGTTAGAGGGTGCGGGGAGGTCGACTAGTGCGTCGTTTGCGATTTTTAATAGTGGATGTGTTTTGCGTAGGCTTGCCATTAGAGTTTTTGTAGTTGAATAACAACGATGGTTTTTCAAGCCATAAGTTCTGGTGAAAGTCCGGGCAAGAATTATGTCTTTCATGATGATAGTCTGTTTAGTGGGAATAATCGTAGGGTTGATTGGGGTTGCTTCTAATCCATCTCCTTTTTATGGTGCGCTAGGATTAGTGGTAGTTTCAGGGATGGGGTGTGGAGTATTAGCGCAGTCTGGAAGCCCCTTTTTAGCCTTAATTCTATTTCTCATTTATTTAGGTGGGATACTAGTAGTGTTTGCTTATTCGACAGCGTTGGCTGCCGAGCCATATCCTGAAACTTGGGTAGATGGTACAGTTTTGGGGTATATAACTATTTATTCTGCATTTATATTACTACTCACGAGTACTTTTGGAGAAGACTGGCCCGGTGCCGTCTCTGGGTCAGCTGATGAGTGAGGACCCTTTTATATTTTTCGTTCTGATAACGGGGGAGTAGCCGTTATGTATTCTGTGGGGGGTTGAATACTGGTTATTGGTGCGGGAGTTTTGCTTTTAACTCTATTTGTTGTGTTGGAGCTAACTCGAGGGTTAAGTCGGGGGGCCCTTCGGGCTGTTTAAATGGAGAGGATAAGGATGGCAAGTGCGAGGGTAACTAGGAATAAAATGAGGTACGTTTTTACAAGGCCTTGTTGTGCGTTGCTTGTTGTTGTAATTAAAGGAGTATTAAGTGTAGTTGTGGCTTTAGGGCCTACTTTTTCTAACCAGGTTTGATCGATCATTTGGCTGGCGATTGCTTGGCCTAAAACCAAGTTTAGTTTGGGTGGGAGTCGGTGGATGATTGTGGGGAAGAAGCCTAGTATATTGGAGAAATGGTGGGCGGCCAAGTAAGGGACAGGTTTAAATTGTTTGCTTGTTAAGGACGCAAGTTCTAGGGCAATAAGGAGACCTAAGATTGTTACGGCCAGGGCGGCGAGTTTAAGAAGGATAGGTATTGATATGACTGGTGTTTTCAGTGGGAGTATATTGGTGGTGATTAAGAGGCCGGCAACAATGCTTCCTCAAGCTAGTCGTTTGATGGGGTTAATGACTGCGCGGTTATTTTCGTTGATGGGGGAGAGTGTATTGAATCGGGGGTGACCCATCGATACAAAAAAGACTACCCGTAAGCTGTAGATAGCCGTAAAAGAGGTGGCAAGGAGGGTGAGGACAAGGGCTCAGGCGTTTAGGTTCGAAGTGTTGAGGGCTTCAATAATGGCATCTTTGGAGAAGAAGCCTGCCAGGAAAGGTGTTCCTGTGAGGGCCAGGCTTCCAATGGTTAAGCAGGTAGAGGTGAAAGGGGTAAGGTGGTGTATTCCTCCTATTTTTCGAATGTCTTGTTCATCATTAAGGCTGTGGATAATTGAACCGGAGCAAAGGAATAGTATGGCTTTGAAGAAGGCGTGGGTACAGATGTGGAGGAAGGCTAGTTGGGGTTGGTTGAGCCCGATTGTTACTATTATCAGGCCTAGTTGGCTTGAGGTTGAGAATGCAACGATTTTTTTGATGTCATTTTGGGTTAAGGCGCATGTAGCTGTGAATAGGGTGGTTAGGGCGCCGAGACATAGGCAGATGGTTAAGGCAGTTTGGTTGTTTTCTAAAAGTGGGCTTATTCGTACGAGAAGAAAAATTCCTGCGACGACCATAGTGCTGGAGTGTAGTAGGGCAGAGACTGGTGTGGGGCCTTCTATGGCGGAGGGGAGTCAGGGGTGAAGTCCGAACTGGGCGGATTTTCCTGTGGCAGCTACGATTAGTCCGAGTAGCGGGAAGGTTAGGTCGAAATCTTTAGCAGTAATAAAAATCTGTTGTATTTCTCAGGAGTTAAGGTTGGTTGCTATTCATGCTATTGCAAAAATTAGTCCGACGTCTCCGACTCGGTTGTAAACAACTGCTTGTAGAGCTGCGGTATTTGCATCTGCTCGGCCGTACCATCATCCGATGAGAAGGAAAGATATGATTCCGACACCTTCTCAACCGATAAAGAGTTGGAATAGGTTGTTTGCTGTTACCAGGATAATTATTGCGATGAGGAAGACTAAAAGGTATTTGAAAAAGCGGTTTATGTACGGGTCGGCGTGTATGTATCAAGATGCGAATTCTAGGATTGATCATGTTACGTATAAGGCAATGGGTGTGAAGATAATGGAGTAGTGGTCGAATTTGAAGCTAATATTAACGTCGAAGGTTGTGGTGTTTATTCAGCTTCATGATGTGATAATTGTTTCTGCCCCTTGGTTGAGGAAAAGGAAAAGGGGGAGAAGGCTAATAAAAAATGCCAGCTTTACTGCGGTTTTTACATGTGAGGTAGCTCAGTCGTCTTTTTGGGGTTGGGGGTCTAGGGTTGAGAGGACAGGGTAAATTAGTAAGGAGAAAATGATGATTAAGCTTGATGTTATAATTACAGAAGTAGGGTGCATAGCTACTACTTGGAGTTGCACCAAGAGTTTTTGGTTCCTAAGACCAACGGATGAACTATTATCCTTTAGGAGCAAATTACGAGTAAAGCCCCGGAGTTCAACCGAGGGGAGTGAAATTTAGCAGGCTTCATATGTCGTGCGGACCTTTCTCGGTGGACAAGAGGACTCTAACCCCTATTTTTAGAATCACAATCTACTGTTTTTGTTGAAACTATATCTACAACCTGTCCACCCTCAGATTAGTTCAGGTTTAAAAATGAGTAGAAGTAGGGGTAAGAGGTGGAGGGCCATTAGAAGATGTTCTCGTGAGTGTGATGGGTCAAGAGCAATGATGTGTGAGGGGAGGGGGCCTCGTTGGGTTATTAAGAATATGTAGAGGGAGTAGCTGGCGGTAATTAGAGTGCCTGCTCCTGTTAATGCTAGTGTTCATCAGGATCAGTTGAATAGGGAGGTAATAATCATTAACTCTCCTATGAGATTGGGTAGGGGAGGTAAGGCTAAGTTAGCAAGACTGGCAATAAATCATCATGTTGTTATGAGGGGCAGGACAATTTGTAGGCCTCGTGCCAGTAGCATAGTTCGGCTATGCGTTCGTTCGTAGTTTGTGTTGGCTAGGCAAAATAGGGCGGAAGATGTTAGTCCGTGGGCAATTATAAGAATTAGTGCCCCAGCGAATCCTCAGGGCGTTTGGATTAGGATGCCCCCTACCACTAGGCCTATGTGGCTTACTGAGGAGTAAGCAATTAAGGACTTGAGATCAGTTTGACGAAGACAGATAGAACCTGTTATAATTACTCCTCATAGTGCGAAGATTAGGAAGGGGTAGCATAGTTCTTTGGTTAAGGGGTCTAGTATAATCATTATTCGTATCATACCGTATCCTCCTAGCTTTAGTAGGACGGCTGCAAGTACCATAGATCCTGCAACGGGGGCTTCGACGTGTGCTTTTGGTAATCATAGATGAACGCCGTATAGTGGTATTTTAACAAGGAATGCTAGAAGACATCCTGCTCATCAGAGTTTATCAGCGTTGGATGAGAGGTGGAGGGAGTGGGAGAAGGGGAGGGTGAGTAAGGATAAAGTCCCAGTGTAATTTTGTAGGAGTAGCAGGGCGACCAGAAGTGGGAGGGAGCCTGCGAGGGTGTAGAACAGGAAATAAACGCCTGCATTAAGTCGTTCTGTCTGATTTCCCCATCGAGTAATAATAATTAGTGTCGGGATTAGGGTGGCTTCGAATATTACATAAAACATGATTACCTCAGTTGCGCCGAAGGCTAGGATAAGGAAAATTTGCAAGGATGTTAGTAGTGTAATATACATACGTTGGCGGTTGATTGGCTCCGTTGCTGTGTGGTTTTGGCTCGCTAGAATTATTAGGGGAAGCAGTCAGCATGTGAGAACTAGAAGGGGGGTAGATAGGGGGTCTGTTGCTATGAAGGGGTTGAGGGTAGATCAGCCTGTTTCTATTATATTTTTTAGTCACGAGAGGCTAAGTAGTGCAATTAGTATGCTGTGAGCAAGGGTTGTGGGTCAGAGTCATTTGGAGGGGGTGAGTCAGGCTGTGGGTACTAGTATGAGGGTCGGAATAAGAATTTTTAGCATTGTAGGAGATTAAGACTTTGAAGACGGTCGGTTCCATGAGTTCGGGCCGTTGCTACCAGTAGGGCAAGCCCTGCACTTGCTTCGCAGGCTGAGAAGGCTAGTAGTAATATAGGGGCTGCACAAAAACTTGTGGAGTTTAGTTGGATAGTTCAGAGGGAGAGGGCAATAAACAGGGATAATATTATTCCTTCTAGACATAAAAGGGCGGAGAGAAGGTGGGTTCGGTGGAATGCCAGGCCTGTGAGGCCTAAAATAAAAGCTGATGAGAAAGCAAAGTGAACGGGGGTCATGAGATAATTATGGACTTTAACCATAAGTGTTTGGGCCGAAATCAAATGTTTTTTTTAGACTAATTATCTATTCAGCTCAATCTAGGCCTCCTTGAATTCATTCGTAAATTAAGCCTAGGGTAAGAAGGGCCAGGACGATTGAGGCTCATAAAAATGTCAGTGTTGGGGATGTTAGTTGGTCTCCTCAGGGGAGTGGGAGGAGGAGGGCAATTTCTAGGTCAAAGAGGAGAAATAGGATGGCGACAAGAAAAAATCGGAGAGAGAAGGGAAGCCGAGCTGTTCCTAGGGGGTCAAACCCACATTCGTAGGGGGATAATTTTTCATGGTCTGGGCTTATTAAGGGGAGCCAGAAGGATAGGATGGCTAGAGCAATTGATAGTGCTATAGCAATAGAAATAACGGTTGAGACTAGATTCATTATCTTTCCTTGGATTTTAACCAAGACCGTGTGATTGGAAGTCACTTATACTAGCTTTAGTACTAGAAAGATTATGAGCCTCATCAATAGATAGAGATGTAGAGGAAGAGTCAGACAACATCTACGAAGTGTCAGTATCATGCGGCTGCTTCGAATCCGAAGTGGTGTTCAGATGTGAAATGATATTGAACTTGTCGTAGGAGACAAATGGCTAAGAAGGAGGAGCCAATAATAACGTGTAGTCCGTGGAAGCCAGTTGCTACGAAGAAGGTTGAGCCATAAACACCATCTGCAATTGTGAAAGGGGCTTCGTAGTATTCTATGGCTTGAAGGAATGTGAAGTAGAAACCTAGAAGAATTGTCAATGTTAGTGATTGGATGGTTTGTTTTCGTTCACCTTCTATGATGCTGTGGTGGGTTCAAGTAACTGTAACTCCTGAAGCGAGGAGGACAGCTGTGTTGAGTAGGGGCACTTCAAAGGGGTCTAGTGTAATAATACCTGTAGGGGGTCAGCAGCCCCCCAGTTCAGGGGTAGGAGCGAGGCTTGAGTGGTAAAAGGCCCAGAAGAAGCCTAGGAAGAAGAAGACTTCTGATGTAATAAATAGAATTATCCCGTACCGAAGCCCTTTTTGTACTGGGGGTGTGTGATGGCCTTGGAATGTCCCTTCTCGTACGATGTCTCGTCATCATTGATATATTGTCAAGAGAAGAAGAATAGTTCCTAGAGTCATGAGTGTGGTGGAGTGGAAGTGGAATCAGATTGCGAGTCCTGATGTTATTAGTAGAGCAGCAACTGCGCCTGTTAGAGGTCAAGGGCTTGGGTCGACTATGTGGTATGCATGTGCTTGATGTGCCATTAGATGTTTTCTTGTAGGTAGAGTGTTAGTAGTAGTACAAATACATAGGCTTGGATTATTGCTACGGCAACTTCTAATAGTGTCAGGAGCACTAATACCACTGATGTAATGATAGCCACAGTTGGTATCATAGGCATAAGAACGAAAGCAGCTGTTGAAATTAGCTGAATTAAAAGATGGCCGGCTGTTAAATTGGCAGTTAGTCGGACCCCTAGGGCAAGGGGTCGAATAAATAGGCTAATTGTTTCGATAATAATTAGTATTGGGATTAGGAGGTTAGGGGTTCCTTCTGGTAGGAGATGGCCTAAGGCATGGTTTGGCTGATTTCGCATCCCAATAATTACTGTGGCCATTCAAAGAGGGACTGCGAATCCTAGGTTAAGTGATAGTTGGGCGGTAGGGGTGAAGGTGTAGGGAAGGAGGCCTAGCATGTTTAGTGAAATTAAGAAGATTATTAATGAGGCTAAGATAGTAGCTCATTTGTGTCCACCTGCGTTTAGGGGGAGCAGAAGTTGGTGGGTAAAGCGGTTAATGAATGCGCCTTGCAAGGTGAGGAGTCGGTTGTTTAGTCATCGGGTTGAGGGTGTTGGGTAGAGGATGGTGGGGAATGTTAATGCGAGTGCAATTAAAGGAATTCCAAGGTAGGTTGTGCTTATAAATTGGTCAAAGAAGCTTACGCTCAAGGTCAGTTTCAAGGGGCTTTTTCTAATTTTTGTGGTTTGAGTGATGTTGGTTCATATGGAAAAGTGTGAGTTATTACTTTTTTAGGGAAAAATCATAAAAATACTACTCAGGCAAAAAGTAGTGTACCAAATCAAGGTGTTGGAAGGAGTTGAGGCATGTCGCTAAGGGTGGTCGGTAGTCACCAGTCTCTAGCTTAAAAGGCTAGCGCTAGTCCTATTTAGCTTCTTAGCGAGGCATCTTCGAGCATTAGAGATGACCAGTTTTCAAAGTGTTCTAGAGGGACGACTTCAACTACGATAGGTATAAAGCTATGGTTTGCACCGCAGATTTCGGAACATTGTCCATAGAATACCCCTGGGCGAGATGTGACGAAGGCTGTTTGATTAAGACGACCGGGGACTGCGTCTATTTTAATTCCGAGGGCTGGAACTGCTCATGAGTGAAGGACGTCTTCGGCAGATACAAGAACTCGTACTGGGGAGTCTAAGGGAACTACTATTCGATGGTCGGCTTCTAATAGGCGGAATTGGCCGGGGGTAAGGTCTTGTGTGGGGATTATGTATGAGTCGAATCCTAAGTCTTCGTAGTCGGTGTACTCGTAGCTTCAGTATCATTGGTGACCTATGGCTTTGATTGTAATGTGTGGGTCGTTAATTTCGTCCATTAGATAGAGGATGCGAAGGGAAGGGAGTGCAATGAGAATAAGAATTACTGCGGGGAGAATTGTTCAAATAATTTCGATTTCTTGGGAGTCTAAGATATATTTATTAGTTAGTTTGGTGGAGACCATGGCGACAATAATGTAAAGAACTAAGGTGCTGATGAGAAATACAATTATTAACGCGTGGTCATGAAAATGAAGGAGTTCTTCCATTACTGGTGAAGCTGCATCTTGTAAACCTAGTTGTGTGGGATGTGCCATTAGTTAATTAAGACACGCGGGGTTTTAACCCACAATTTCGCCTCGACAAGGTGATGTAATGGTCGATTTTACTAGTGTCTTAAAGAAAGTGGCAGAACGGTTATGTGGTTGGCTTGAAACCAACATACGGGGGTTCAATTCCTCCCTTTCTCGTTAGCTTGATTGAACTTGAACATATGCGGGCTCTTCAAATGTATGATAGGGTGGGGGGCAGCCATGTAGTCATTCCACATTGGTTATAGTTAGTGCTACTGCTGAGATTTCACGTTTAGCGGCGAATGCTTCCCAGATAATGAATAGGAACATAATTACTGCTACGAGTGAGATCATAGAACCAATAGAGGAAACTGTGTTTCATAGGGTGTAGGCGTCTGGGTAGTCTGAGTATCGACGAGGTATTCCAGATAGCCCTAGGAAGTGTTGGGGGAAGAAGGTTAAGTTTACCCCTACAAACATAATACCAAAGTGGATTTTTGTTCAAGTGCTGTGAAGGGTGTATCCTGTGAAGAGTGGGAATCAGTGTACGAAGGCAGCTACAATAGCAAATACAGCTCCTATAGAGAGTACGTAGTGGAAGTGGGCAACTACGTAGTATGTGTCGTGCAGGACAATATCTAGAGATGAATTGGCTAGGACAATTCCTGTTAGTCCCCCCACTGTAAAGAGGAAAATGAAGCCAAGGGCCCATAGAAGAGGGGTTTCTCATTTAATTGACCCTCCGTGAAGAGTTGCTAATCAGCTAAAGACTTTTACACCCGTAGGAATAGCAATAATTATAGTGGCAGATGTAAAGTAGGCACGTGTGTCTACGTCCATTCCGACTGTGAACATATGGTGAGCTCACACAATAAATCCCAGTAGGCCAATTGCTATTATAGCTCAAACTATTCCTATATAACCGAATGGTTCTTTTTTACCTGAATAGTATGCGACGATGTGGGAAATTATTCCGAAGCCAGGAAGAATAAGAATATAAACTTCTGGGTGCCCAAAGAACCAAAACAGGTGTTGGTAGAGGATTGGGTCTCCTCCACCGGCAGGGTCAAAGAAGGTGGTATTGAGATTTCGGTCTGTTAGGAGCATTGTAATACCAGCGGCAAGGACCGGGAGGGAAAGAAGGAGAAGGACAGCTGTAATTAGGACAGCTCAAACAAACAAGGGCGTTTGATATTGGGAGATGGCAGGGGGTTTTATGTTGATGATGGTAGTAATAAAGTTAATTGCTCCGAGGATTGATGAAATACCTGCTAAATGTAGAGAGAAAATGGTTAGATCGACAGAGGCGCCTGCGTGGGCCAGGTTGCCGGCCAAGGGCGGGTAAACCGTTCAACCGGTACCAGCACCCGCTTCTACTCCAGAGGAGGCTAGAAGAAGTAGGAAGGATGGGGGAAGGAGCCAGAAGCTTATGTTATTCATCCGAGGGAAGGCTATGTCGGGGGCACCGATCATTAGCGGAATAAGCCAGTTTCCGAATCCACCAATCATAATTGGCATTACTATAAAGAAAATTATTACGAAAGCATGTGCTGTAACGATTACATTATAGATTTGATCATCGCCGAGTAAAGCACCTGGTTGGCTCAGTTCAGCCCGGATTAAAAGGCTAAGAGCTGTACCCACTATACCGGCTCAGGCACCAAAGATTAGATAAAGGGTGCCAATGTCTTTGTGATTAGTCGAGAAAAATCAACGTGCGATGGCCACAGGTAGGATGGCTGAGTGTTTAAGCGGTGGATTGTAGCCCCATAGACAGAGGTTTGATCCCTCTTCTTACCAAGCTCCGAGGTGTATTTACATATTAGATTGCAAATCTTAAGAAGCGGATTAGACGTCTGCCGGGGCTTTCCCCGCCTATTAGTTTATTTATTAGGCGGGGAAAGTTAGATGGATGCTCGCTGGTTTGAGCGCTTAGCTGTTAACTAAGAGTTTGTAGGATCGAGGCCTGCCTGTCTAGAAGGCTTTAGCTTAATTAAAGTGTCTGTTTTGCATACAGGAGCTGTGGGTTAATGTCCTGCAAGTCTTATCAGGGGCTGGGAGATTTTCACTCCCGCTTAGGGCTTTGAAGGCTCTTGGTCTGGTACTATCCTAAGCCCCTTATAGTGTGAGTAGTGCTACTATAGTGGGGGTTAGGGGAAGAAGGGAGATAGTTGCTATGGTTGTAGTAGCAAGAGGTAGTGTGAGTTGGGAGGACGGGAGACGTCATGGGGCTGTCCCTGTTACATTGTTTGGGGATATTGTGAGTGTTATTGCATAAGTCAGGCGTAGGTAAAAATAAAGGCTTAGGAGGGCGGTTAATGCGGCTAGTGTGGCAGCTGGTGCTAGGTCTTGTTTGGCTAGTTCTTGAAGAATTAGTCATTTTGGCATAAATCCTGTTAGGGGAGGGAGGCCTCCTAGTGATAGTAGGATTAGGGGAACAAGGGATGTAAGTGCGGGGGCTTTTGTTCAAGAGGTGGCAAGTATGTTGATGCTTGTGGCTTTGTTTAGTTTGAATACAAGGAATGTTGATGATGTCATGACTAGGTATGTGAGGAGGGTTAATATGGTTAGTGAGGGGGAGAATTGTAGAACAAGAATTATTCAACCTAGGTGGGCGGTTGAAGAATAAGCGAGGATTTTTCGTAATTGTGTTTGATTAAGGCCCCCTCAGCCGCCGACAAGGGTGGAGATGATGCCTAGTGTAATAAGGATAGCAGGGTTAGCAGGTTGGATTTGAATGAGTAGGGCGAAGGGGGCTAGTTTTTGCCAGGTTGATAGAATAAGACCTGTGGTCAGGTCTAATCCTTGAAGCACTTCGGGCAGTCACGTGTGTAGGGGGGCTAGGCCTACTTTTAAGGAGAGGGCCAGGATAACTATTGTAGTTGCAAGGGGGTGTGATATTTGTTGAATGTCTCATTGACCGGTGAGTCAGGCGTTGGTGGTGCTGGCAAATAGTAGTGTTGCTGCCCCGGTTGCTTGGGTTAAAAAGTATTTAGTGGCTGCTTCAACTGCTCGGGGGTGGTGTTGTTGGGCTATAAGGGGGATGATGGCTAGGGTGTTGATTTCTAGTCCTATTCAGGCTAGCAGTCAGTGGGAGCTCGCGAATGTAATTGTGGTTCCTAAGCCGAGGCCAAATAGTAAGGTGGCTAGAATGTATGGGTTCATTAGCAAAGGCAGGATTTTAACCTACATGTTTGGGGTATGGGCCCAAAAGCTTAATTTAGCTGACTTTACTTAGGAAGTGGTGTAATGGAAGCACTAAGAGTTTTGATCTCTTCAGATAGGGTTCGAGTCCCTTCTTTCTAAGGAGCTGGAGGGGCTTTAACCCTCATTATTCACTCTATCAAAGTGGCCCTTTATTTCAGGCACAGTTCCGTTGTTTACACTTGGGGTGGTAGTCCAGCGAATGCAATTGGGAGCGCAAGGTGTCAGATGACCAGGGCTAATGTGAGTGGGAGGAAGTTTTTTCAAATTAGGTGTATTAGCTGGTCGTAGCGGAATCGTGGGTAGGAAGCTCGAACCCATAGGAAAAGCACGGAGAGGAGGGCTGCTTTTGTCATGAGGTTGATGGCTGTGAATTCAGGGGTGGCGGGGACGTGTGAGGCTCCTAGGAATAGGGTAGCGGAGAGTGTGTTTATTAGGAGGATGTTTGCGTATTCTGCGAGAAAGAATAGGGCGAAGGGGCCTCCTGCATACTCTACGTTAAAACCTGAGACTAGTTCTGACTCGCCTTCGGTTAGGTCGAAAGGTGCTCGGTTGGTTTCTGCTAGGGTGGAAATGTATCATATTGCGGCTAAAGGCCAAGCTGGGAGTAGTAATCAGATTGCTTCTTGGGCGATGTTAAAGGTTTGTAGGGTAAATCCTCCGGTGAAAATGATGGTGTTTAGAAGGATTAGGCCTAGGCTGACTTCATAGGAAATAGTTTGTGCTACAGCTCGTAGGGCCCCGATTAGGGCGTATTTTGAGTTGGATGCCCAACCTGAGCCTAGAATTGAGTAGACTGCCAGGCTTGAGAGGGCTAGAATGAAGAGAATGCCTAGGTTCAGGTCTAGGATTGGGTAAGGTATAGGCAGGGGGGCTCATAGGGTGAGGGCTAAAGTGAGGGCAAGTATGGGGGCTAGAAGAAATAAAATTGGGGAAGCAGTTGAGGGTCGAATAGGTTCTTTAGTAAACAGTTTGACTCCGTCGGCAATGGGTTGAAGCAGGCCGTAGGGCCCTACGATATTAGGGCCTTTTCGGAATTGCATATACCCTAAGACTTTTCGTTCAACTAGTGTTAGGAAGGCGACTGCTAGGAGTACGGGCACAATGTAGGCTAAAGGGTTGATAATATGTGTAAAAAGTGTTGAGATCATAGTTGGAGAGAGGACTTGAACCTCTGTGTAAAGGGCTTAGATCTTTTGCAATTGTCCGGGCTCTGCCACACCAACTTTGTCATTTTCTCAGACGTAGGGGTCTGACGCCCCTTTGCCTGTTTGAGTTGACCTCAACAGGTTAGGGTGAGGCATGCCTTGGGCATGGGCCTCCTCTTTTCGGTCCTTTCGTACTAGAAAAGGTCGTATCATAGATAGAAACCGACCTGGATTTCTCCGGTCTGAACTCAGATCACGTAGGACTTTAATCGTTGAACAAACGAACCCTTAATAGCGGCTGCACCATTAGGATGTCCTGATCCAACATCGAGGTCGTAAACCTCCTCGTCGATATGGACTCTAAGAGGAGATTGCGCTGTTATCCCTAGGGTAACTCGGTTCATTGATCGGCATTGCCGGATCTTACTGGTCAGAAGTTCTGTTAGCTAGAGCTGTGGCTCTTGTTTGTAAACGTTATACGTTCGGTCCGTGCGGGGGTTTTTTGTTTCTCCGCGGTCGCCCCAACCAAAGACATGGGGGCAGGGTTTAATTAACTTAAGTCTTTTTAATTAAGACTAGGAATCATAAGCTGCCTTGGTGTCTGAAGCTCCATAGGGTCTTCTCGTCTTATGTGCTTATCCCCGCTTCTTCACGGGGAGATCAATTTCATTGACTTGAAAGAGGAGACAGTCAAGCCCTCGTTATGCCATTCATACAGGTCTCCATTTAAAAGACAAGTGATTGCGCTACCTTCGCACGGTCAAAATACCGCGGCCGTTAAACATATAGTCACAGGGCAGGCGGGACCTCTTATACTTTTGGTTTGGCAAGAGGCGATGTTTTTGGTAAACAGGCGAGGCTGAGTGTGTTTGCCGAGTTCCTTCTCTTTCTTTTAGTCTTTCCTTAAGGGCATACCTGTGTAGGGGTAACGGTTGTCTATTTGGGTGTTTTTCTGGTTGTTTTATGTGTGGTTCAGTTCCCTCTGTTGTTGGGTCCGTTAAGTTTCGGTGGGTTGTCCGTTTCCGATTTACACGTATGCGGGGAGAGAGACGTTAGGCCCTCTTATGTACTCATTTTAGCAGGATCGCCCCCATGAATGCATGGGGCGGCCCGGTAGGATAAGGGGAGTAAGAATAGGTGATCGGGACTTGGGGTTTAAAAAGGGGGTGTGTTTGAGCTTTAACGCTTTTCACTGGGATGGCTGCTCTTAGGCCCACCATAACATACTGCCTTAAATAATTTTGATCTTTTTCCTCCTATGTAAAGTTGTATCTTGTTTCAAAGGGGCTGTACCCCCTTTGACTAACTCTCTCGGTTTCTTATAAAATCTGTTGAAGTAAAAGGATTTGTAGAAGGGAGAAGCCGGGAGGCTGAACTTCTATCCAGTTTGCGGGCAACCAGCTATTACTAAGTTCGGTAGGTTTATCACCTCTACTCGAAGCTCTTCCCACTCTTTTGCCACAGAGACGGGTTCGCCCTATTACTAGGCTGTCTTGGAGTAGCTCACTTAGTTTCGGGTTGTCAAACTAAAGTGCGCTTTGCTTGGGTTTCACTGGCTAAATCATGATGCAAAAGGTACAAGGTATTATCTTTGCTTTTTTAGGCTTCACTTGTTTGTTTCATTTGTTTTTCAGCATTCCCTTGCGGTACTTTCTCTATTGCTCCGTTAATTCCTTTTCTGTCGCCCATACTAAGGGGGAAAAATGATTTGTTGTGTGGGTGTTGGGGTTTTTGGGGTTATTTAATTTGTCTTGTTGTTTTTGGTCTAGTCCGGGCTAGCGGGTCAGTAATCAGAGCAACTCGATTTTAACGAGTACTATCTCAGTGTAAAAGAGAGGTTCTGGACGTTGAACTATGCCCCGGTTTTGCCAAGTGCACCTTCCGGTACACTTACCATGTTACGACTTGCCTCCCCTTTGCTGTTGAAAGGTTTTAGGTTAGGTTGCGTGAGTTCGCTTGGGGAGAGTGACGGGCGGTGTGTGCGCGCTTCAGGGCCAGTTTCAGCAGAACGCTCTATTTTCTGCTTACTGCTAAATCCTCCTTCTAGATACACGTTTCAGTGATATTTTTCGTAATTCCCTGTTATAGGGAATGTAGCCCATTTCTTCCCTTTCCATACGCTACACCTCGACCTGACGTTTTGGGCTGTGCCAATTGTGCTTACTGAAGGGCCTTCATAGGGTAAGCTGACGACGGCGGTATATAGGCGGGGAGAACAAGAAAAGGTGAGGTTGAACGGGGGTTATCGGTTTCAGAACAGGCTCCTCTAGGTGGGTCTAAAGCACCGCCAAGTCCTTTGGGTTTTAAGCTGTTGCTCGTAGTCCCCAGGCGGATAGTGGGTGTAAAAAACTATCGATGTTTAGGGCAAAGCATAGTGGGGTATCTAATCCCAGTTTGTGCCTTGGCTTTCGTGGGTTCGGGTGTAATAAAGCCACTTTCGTAGTTGTTCTTCTTACTTTCGGGGGCGTATGACAGCTTTGTAAGTGTTCAGCTTTAGTATTAATTCGACCTTAACCACTCTTTACGCCGATGCCTGTCAACTTGGGCCTCTCGTATAACCGCGGTAGCTGGCACGAGTTTTACCGGCCCTTTTAGCCATAACTAAGTCAAGTTTACACTTATTGGCTTAATGTTTATCACTGCTGGGTTCCCTTGAGGGTGTGGCTAAGCAAGGTGTCGTGGGCTACTAGAGGGTGTGCCTGATACCAGCTCCTTGTTCCCAAGTAGGGGACTGTGGGGCATTCTCACGGGGGTGCGGATACTTGCATGTGTAAATTTGGCTAAAGCTGACAGGAAAGTCAGGACCAAGCCTTTATGCTTTCGAGGCTTTGCTAGAGCCCATCTTAACATCTTCAGTGTTATGCTTTGACTTAAGCTACGATAGC